TTGGTCCCGGGCATCTACCATTATACCCACAATGATCGGCCATACAATTGCTATTCATACTGGAAAGTTACATTTACCTATTTATATAACAGATCGTATGGTAGGTCACAAATTGGGAGAATTTGCACCTACTCTGAATTTCCGGGGACATGCGAGAAACGATAATAAATCTCGTCGTTAATGTTAATCGTTAATGTTAATAAAGTGAATATGGGTGCTCATCGTTTATTGGTGGGAGGTTAACCTTATGATAAAGAGTGACCCGGATGTAGAAGTATACGCTTTAGGTAAACATATATGTATGTCTGCTCACAAAGCACGAAGAGTAATTGATCAGATTCGTGGGCGTCCCTACGAGGAAACACTTATGATACTAGAACTCATGCCTTATAGAGCATGTTATCCCATTTTAAAATTAGTTTATTCTGCCGCAGCAAATGCTAGTCACAATATGGGTTTCAACGAAACGGCTTTAATCATTAGTCAAGCCGAAGTTAACGAGGGTACTATCAGAAAAAAGTTAAAACCTCGAGCTCGAGGACGTAGTTATCCGATAAAAAGACCTACCTGTCATATAACTATTGTATTGCAAGATATATCTAAAGATAAAAACTATTTCATATGGTTAAGAAAATATGGATGGATATATAAAGATAAGTATACAGATGTCAGAGAGAGGTATCTGTATATGCTAGATCATATGCGATATAGTAACAGAATGACATGGACTAATAGAGAAATGATATGGCCTTATAGAGAAAGCGGGGTGTTATGGGACAAAAAATAAATCCACTCGGTTTCAGACTTGGTACAACCCAAAGTCATCATTCCATTTGGTTTGCACAACCGAAAAGTTATTCCGAAGGTATCCAGGAAGATCAAAAAATACAGGATTGTATCAAGAATTATGTACAAAAAAATATGAAAATTTCCTCCGGTGTCGAGGGAATTGCACGTATAAAGATTCAAAAAAGAATCGATCTGATCCAGGTCATAATATATATGGGATTCCCAAAATTGTTAATAGAGGGTAGTCCGCGAGGAATCGAAGAATTACAGAGCAATGTACAAAAAGAATTTGATTCTGGGAACCGAAAACTTAACATCGCTATCACAAGAGTTTCAAAACCTTATGGACAACCTAATATTCTTGCAGAATTTATAGCCGGACAATTAAAGAATAGAGTTTCATTTCGAAAGGCAATGAAAAAAGCTATTGAATTAACTGAACAAGCAGATACAAAAGGAATTCAAGTACAAATTGCAGGGCGTATCGACGGAAAAGAAATTGCACGTGTCGAATGGATCAGAGAAGGTAGGGTTCCCCTACAAACCATTCGAGCTAAAATTGATTATTGTTCCTATACAGTTCGAACTATCTATGGGGCATTAGGAATCAAAATTTGGATATTTGCAGACGAGGAATAATGATCCTTTGTTTGTCTTTCCATTTCAACCATCCGGCGATTGAACAAAAAATCAAAAACTCATTCATTCTTTTCAATCAAAAATAATAAATTCTAATTCTATAGGGTTGAATAACAATTCGATTGACCATTTGGTATAATTGCTATGCTTAGTGTGTGACTCGTTGGTTTTTTATTTAGGGTTAGGATGAAAAAAGAGGGCCGTTCCCTAGTATGAACTAATAACTATATAACTAATAACCAGCTCATTGCTTCGTATTATCTGGATCCAAGGAACCCAGTCACTATATGATGTATCGATCATATCGGTGTAGCAACTGAAACCTTTCTTACATAAAAGAAAAATAAATCAGATTCTAAGGTTGTGAAGCAAAAACAAAGGGATATGGATAGATGGAAGGGCGAGAGAAAGAAAGAGAATAGCAATGATATATAATTCCAATATGTATGGTCTATGAACCATCTCATAAAAGGCAGTGTAATAAAGCATTAATTAATATGGATTTGTCCATAATTAATAATTAGATTCATCTAATTCATAAAAAAAAAATTCATAAATAAGAAAAATAAAAATAATAAAGAGCATCGAGTCAATAAAGACTGAGGAGATTGATTCAGGAACAAATTAGGAGCTCCATTGCGGAGTTCGGGCCTAGCCATTAATCGAGAAGCGATGGGAACGACAGAACCTGTGACTGCGGAGGATTCCCTTGAAAACGAATCCTAATGATTCATTGGGTAGGATGGCGGAACGAGCCAAAAACGAATTCATTTATTCTGAGAGGTCATGGGATGACCCTACGAATGAAACGGATATTGAAAGAGCAAATATTCGCCCGCGAAAGCCTTATTGGATTGCTTTTTGGGCGATTCAATAAAGGTAAAATAAAAAAATGAATTATAAAAGACAATTCCATTCTAATAGAATAGAAATATATTTCTCATTTTATATAAAGCAAGATATAAAAATTTCTACGTGACAGATTAGATCTCAAAAAATTCCATGATTCAGTGTATTATTCATTAAATCCATATATATATCTGTAATATTATTTAATCGTTTCATTCGCGAGGAGCTGGATGAGAAGAAACTCTCATGTCCGGTTCTGCAGTAGAGATGGCATTGAGAAACAACCATCAACTATAACCCCAAAAGAACCAGATTTCGTAAACAACATAGAGGAAGAATGAAGGGAATATCTTATCGAGGCAGTCGTATTTGTTTCGGTGGATACGCCCTTCAGGCACTTGAACCCGCTTGGATCACATCTAGACAAATAGAAGCGGGGCGACGAGCGATGACACGATACGCGCGTCGTGGTGGAAAAATATGGGTACGTATATTTCCAGATAAACCTGTTACAGTAAGACCTACCGAAACGCGTATGGGTTCGGGGAAAGGATCCCCCGAATATTGGGTATCCGTCGTTAAACCGGGTCGAATACTTTATGAAATGGGTGGAGTATCAGAAATTGTAGCCAGAGAAGCTATTTCTATAGCTGCGTCAAAAATGCCTATACGAACTCAATTCGTTATTGCAGGATAGGGATGTGGAACCAAAGGAAAGGGCCCTTTGTGATGAAAAAAAAAAAATAACCGCGGTTTATTTCTGGACAAACAATATTTCTTATTTTTTTCTTCGCCCTTTGCATTGAAAGACAAGATTAAAAAAAAAAATGATATGATTCAACCTCAGACCTATTTAAATGTAGCGGACAACAGTGGGGCTAGAGAATTAATGTGTATTCGAATCATAGGAGCTAGTAATCGCCGATATGCTCATATTGGTGACGTTATTGTTGCTGTAATCAAAGAAGCAGTGCCCAATATGCCTCTACAAAGATCAGAAGTGATCAGAGCTGTAATTGTACGTACATGTAAAGAACTCAAACGTGACAATGGTATGATAATACAATATGATGACAATGCAGCGGTTGTCATTGATCAAGAAGGAAATCCAAAAGGAACTCGAGTTTTTGGTGCGATCGCGCGGGAATTGAGACAGTTGAATTTTACTAAAATAGTCTCATTAGCTCCTGAGGTATTATAAATACTGATAGATGATAACATAATTGAGAATCTAATTCGATCTATATAGTACTGTACTGAAATAGATTCAATTAATTCGTAGAATGCATTAGTAGATTGTGTCTCACGCATATACCTTTAATAATTCATAAAAAAAAAGAATAAAAAAAAGCAGAGCATGTTGATTATATAAAAACTCGGAGGAACCAATAATTATAGTTCATCATGGGTAGGGACACTATTGCCGAAATAATAACTTCTATACGAAATGCTGACATGGATAAAAAAGGAACGGTTCGAATAGCATCTACTAATATCACCGAAAGCATTGTCAAAATACTTCTACGAGAAGGCTTTATCGAAAATGTGAGAAAACATCGAGCAAGCAAGAAATATTTCTTGGTTTCAACTCTGCGACATAGAAGGAATAGGAAAGGACCATACAGAACTATTTTAAAACGTATCAGCCGACCCGGTCTACGAATCTATTCCAACCATCAAAGAATTCCTAGGATTTTAGGAGGAATGGGTATTGTAATTCTTTCTACTTCTCGAGGTATAATGACAGACCGAGAGGCTCGATTAGAAGGAATCGGGGGGGAAATTTTGTGTTATATATGGTGATCTTTCTGGTATCCGAATTGCATCCGTAACTTCCTACTTCTTTTTTTTGTGAAAAAAGGAGGAAAGGCGGGTTGTCTAATATCACTCCTCCTCCATTAGTTGATAATTCAAGGGGGTTACCTGGAATGAAAGAACAAAAATGGATTCATGAAGGTTTAATTACTGAATCACTTCCCAATGGTATGTTTCGGGTTCGCTTAGATAATGAAGATCTGATTCTAGGTTATGTTTCAGGAAGGATCCGACGTAGTTTTATACGGATACTACCAGGCGATAGAGTAAAAATTGAAGTAAGTCGTTATGATTCAACCAGGGGACGCATAATTTATAGACTCCGCAACAAGGATTCGAACGATTAAGTGGCTTTTTCAAGATTCCTTTCGCGCGGAGACAATTCGAGGTTCGAAATTTCAAGAGACTTATTTTCTTCCAAGGATTAGATTCGCAATCAATTAAGGTAAGGAATTACAAATATGAAAATAAGGGCCTCCGTTCGTAAAATTTGTGAAAAATGTCGACTGATCCGTAGGCGGGGACGAATTATAGTAATTTGTTCCAACCCGAGGCATAAACAGAGACAAGGATAATCTTTCGAAAAAGGGACTCTACAAAGGACCCAATACACAAATAAAGGATCTGTTTTGACATGAAATGGATATATCCGTATATCTCTGACTCATATTTATGAGATGATAAAATATGACAAAACCCATACCAAAAATTGGCTCACGTAGGAATGGACGCATTGGTTCACGTAAGAATGGACGTCGAATACCAAAAGGAGTTATTCATGTTCAAGCAAGTTTCAACAATACCATTGTAACGGTTACAGATATACGGGGTCGGGTGGTTTCGTGGTCCTCAGCCGGTACTAGCGGCTTCAAGGGCACAAGAAGAGGGACGCCATTTGCTGCTCAAAC